GGTGCTTGTGGGGCGAGGCCGCCCGGCCTCGAATAGGCGGGGGCTTAGCTCTGGGTCCTCCCTGCTTGCGGAAATGAATGGATCAGAAGGGGGCTGGGTTCTCGATTTCCGGGCCGGGCGGGAGGTGAGGCCATAAGAGAAGATTGCCCTCCCGGTAAGGAAGAGGAGAAAAAGGTGCTGTCATCTATCTCGACCAGTTTCCTGAGGCGTTGGAAATCCAGACCGGTTCAGAGAATCACTGGCGCTATTTAGCCCTTCGTTTCGCCAAAACAAAGAAGTCATCCTTGACGATTTCCCATTTCTTCCCCGCCTCTCTTCGCCATTCGATGCCTCTGCCTTCCCTTTCTATAACATACCCAGGCGCTCTCCTTTTCAATCACTAAGAAAAAAAAGACCAATAAAAGCCCTATCTAAGTAAAGCTTCGTCTGTTCTTTTTCCGGCTCCAGGGGACTTTACTTGACCCATTCTCCAGTCTCCCGCACTGCTCAAGTAAGTGTGCGACTCCGTATGAGGACCTCCTTCCCTTCTGCCCACTCTCCGTTCACACGGTTCTCAAAGCAGAGGAGGAAGGTTGGGCAGGAGGTACCACGAGCCCTCTGTCCCACACATCTATCCAGAAGCAAGTGTAGTTCACCGGTTCCACCGAATGCTCCTAATCTCTCGGCAAAGATCGTGTGAGTGTGCAGTTATGCTTCGGATGCTTCGCCATAAAATAGATCGACCCAGTTCCCTTTTCTTTTCCGGTGCACTCGCTTTATATCTCCGATACACAAGGAAGGACGCGGTGGGAAGGAAGCAGCCCTAGCCTCTGTCCGGCCGATCATTCCGCTGGCATCTCGCATTCACGCCCCCCTTTGACTGCCGCTCGGGGATGTAGTTGTAGATACATTAGTCTTAGTGGGTCGTTGGCTCCACTTGTTATCTCCTTCTACGACATGCTGTTGTCGTCGCCATATTCCATATGTCACTTAGTCATCTCTGCCTCGCTGCGGGTCAGCACCTCCGAAAGAAACGGAGGACTTCATTCAGTGACCCCGCGATCGCCCTCTAAACGATCAGAATAAGGTAAAGCTTGAAGATAAGTTTTGTACTCTATTAATTTCTCAGTCCCTCTAGTCGGGTGGGCGCCGGCCGGTCTTTCGACCAGATCCCCCTAAAAACCGCACGTGCGGGTCTCCCCGCATGCGGCTCACGCCATTCGAGGTGGCCCAGTCCAGCATTCATTCGCAAATCCTGTAGTGAAATTGAGACTGCTCGATCTCGGAAACTAATTCGCGTGTAGGCAGCGCTGTCTGTCGTACCGTTGACTCTATTCATAGAATTTGCTTTCTTACATTTTTTATTTTATAGAAGCTCGCCCCCTATTTTTCCAAGAATTCATGCACTTCCCTTTACTCCATAGGGCCTTCTCTAATAGGGAAAAGCCCCTCATTTTCGTCAAATGACCCGGCCTCCCCTGGCGCTTCCACCATCCGGGCCCCCTTTCTTCCCTATGCTCCCCCGGCGCGGGCCTACCACGCTTCGCGCCTGCGGCGTTTTCGCCAGACGGCCTTTGCCAGTAGTGCCATCCTCCCCGCTGGCTGTATAGGCGGGTTGTCCCTCGCTGCTGCGTTCTGTTAGGCTATGGATTACAGGAACAAATGTAATTGAATGGAACAGCAGGCGGGTTACACGTTCCACTGTGCCGAGATGTGAGGTGCAGGTGGTGATGATCACCCCGGGGTATGCGCTAGCGCCCTTGACAGGCACTCCAGAACCCGCCAACGCTCGTGAAAACCCGGGTCGGCCGGCCCTCCATTCGTCCGGCCGGAGGTGTGGATAACGAGGCCACCTTCACAACCTTCTCCCTTCTGTCCCTATGTTGTAGTAAGGTGGGGTGGTTCGCTTGAGTTGCTCAACCGCCCCTTAGCCTGGTGCTCATGACGCGCTACGGAACCTCCACCGTGCCGGGGGACCAAGCAGGGCATAGCTAGCGGCATAGGAGCCGACTCGGCATCAGCGGCTTCGTGCCGCACTGGAGTGATCCAATATGTGGTTCCGCGCGTTCCACCACTTCTCCGTTCATTTCCAATACTAATCGTGAAACACCATGAGCAGCAGGATGTTGAGGTCCGAAATTCGAAGTGAAATTTTTGATTTGCTCGTTCCTAGTCGTCATGGGAAAGAAAGGCAGAAATAATAAAGAGATTATTCCCTTAGAGCTTGTCCAATACCACCAGTACCAGAAACGCATCTCCTTCGCCCGCGCAAGATACTTCTATGCCAGCCGGGAAAAATGGCTCTGTTATGAAACAAAGCGGCAGACAGGCTCATTTTACCGGTATTCCCTAATTAGTGGCCTTAAGAGATTAGGGTCCCCCCTTAGATTCTCCGCGCATCTGCGGGGGGTTTCCGTATCCGTCTCCGCGGGGATCTCCAGATCGTAAGACATTATCGCCTTCGCGGCACTTGAGTATATTTCTGTCATTTCCGGAAAGTGCACGGGCAGCCGTCCTTTCCCTTTTTCACAATGTTCGTGAAGTTGCTCACGAATCAAAGTTTGAATGTCCCTTCGAAGTGCCGCACGCTCTTTTTTTTGATCGGTAGCGGGGTGGGCTACTTCCGTCGGTGCTGGCCCCCCGTTCTGGAGCCAGCGGGTTCTGAATGACCTCCCTCTCACGGTTTAAAAAGTGGTTAACCCGTCTCGAAGAAATCCATATCGTCCCTCCGAAAAAGGTGTATCAATTACAGCCAACTCCCCTGTCTCTTTCCCTATCGAAAAACAAACCCTACTCCTTTTTTTCTAGAAATGCTAACCAAGTGACACACCGGGCCATGGGTCATGAAAGAGGTTGACCCCCATCCTCCTTAACTATGTACGGCCAATGAACTCCTCGCTTTAGTCCGTTCATTCTTTCTTTGGGCTCGGGTCGATAGTAGCCGTGGTAGTAATGTCCCGGAGCCCGGCTACCGACCCGAGGCGCCGAGTCATAAAGGGGCGTTAAACGTAATTCTAGAAGGGCGTTACCACAAAAAACCGAGTCTTGGCAGTTCAAGTGAAAGTTTCTTAGACTAGTCCCACTAAGATGGCGGGGAAACTTACTTCCGAGAGAGCTGCTTTCGCCTCGGGAATTACCTAACGAGAGAGCCGATGCAAAAGTATAGCCCTTGACGCGAGGGAACGTCAGACAGACTTACCTCTGCTAACTACGTTTTATATAGACTGGAAGCTAGAGAGATACTAAGGTATAGTGCCGCTACCAGAGAAGGCTGTTTCATGCTAGGCGTCCACACCCACTACGCCCGAGCCGCATCCCCGGCACACTTGCTATATCTATATCCACTAACGCTTCATCCCACTTCATCCTACCAACTATACCCGATAGAAAGCCGTTCTATAACAAGTCAAGACAACAAGAAAGCAAGAAAAGGATAGCGATTGGTTTGGGAGCGTCACGGGGGAAGAAAATAGAAAGGTAACCTATGACACCGGGGAGTTACGCTTTTTCTCCCGCCTCAGCTTCGCGGATGGGAGGAGGGCGAGAGCTGAGCCCGCACGCTCTATGCTTTTCCCCAGCTTTTCCTCCAGTAAAAGATTCGCTCGTATCCCCTGTGTCTAGGGATTCCTGGGGCATGAGTTAAGAATCTAGTAGATTGCTCTTTCTTTCGATTGAGCGTCGGTACTTTTTGAGTCTCTCTCTGTAGGCATGCAAAACAACAGAGCCACTGCTCTTCGGGGCGGTAAGGTGGACAATCCCTTATTCCAGCTTTAGAGGAGCATCTTTGCATGAATCAATACTAACTCCTCAGTCAGCTGACCTTCGATTTCGGAGATTAGAGCAGAAGAACTCCGTAACGGCGGAGAAGGGTTTCGCCTCGAATCAAAATGATTTCTCTTCTTCTCTTAAGAGATTTATAGTTAGGACTTGATCGAGGGATCAATTGACTCCGGAACAGAAAGTAACAAACAAGACCAGAACCCCGTGTGGACTATGAACCAACAAAAAGAAGAATGCCTTTGAGCTCTTGTTCGAGTTCTTCCTTGATGACTGGAAGGGGAGACAGAAGTATCAAATTCCTCTTCTCCCTGGAGGCTTTCTGGCATTTCCGGGATGGGAAGCTCTCTGATCTTTCCTTCGAGTTTTTATTTTATAGAAAAACGGTAAACAAAACAAAAAGTACAATAAAATTTTTATTTGCATGGCAAAAATGTAAAAATTTTTTACTAATCGTGAGATCTATATTCCAACATTTACAGAGGATTACATTAAGCTTTGGTTGAAAGATGCAACGTGCATCAAAGATTATCTCTTCAAAATGGTCTGCGGACTTCAAATCGGGGGCTGAACCTTTAATCGTTCCTATGTGGATTCGGTTTCCGAATCTTCCGATCTGTTTTTTTCAATACTACTACCTTAGATATATTGCTAACGTAGTAGGCGAAGTGCTGTTAATCGAGGGTCCGGCCCCCAGGCTTTCTCGACCCGGTGTCACAAGAGTATGCGTTGAGGTGGATCTTCTCAAGAAAACCCTACTATACTAATAGGGTCTGGTTAGGCATGGGACAAAACGAAGGAAGATGGCAGAAAATCGTCTATGAGAAGGACTTAAGGTATTGTACGTCTTGTTCCAAACAAGATCATGCAAAGTAAAACCGCAACCTTCATTCGAAAACCTCCAGTGCAACTGATGCAGCCAACAAAGAGAAGTCCAACCAGCAGCCGTCAGCTCCTAACTCGAATGCCTCTAGGAAAAAATCTGCACAAGGTCACAAAGAGGAAAAGCTCCCCCACGTCAAGTCTACAGGCCAACGGGCAACACCGTCCAACCATCCTTTTGATAATACATATTCTCTTCCAAACAATACTGCGGACAATCAGACGGAGCGGAATCTTTTTTCTTTTAATAAATAAACTTCTCAGCACATACAGATTTCTGCCGATCCTTCAAGCAGTACTGCTTCTCATGATTCTGAGTTGAGGGTTGATTCTTCTCATCAGGTAATAGTAGATGCCATTGACTCATCTCTGGCTGCTAACAATTCCAACGTTGATAATTAGAGTATTCAGGCTATTATGCCTATTATCTCTCAGCCTGATCATGAACTCATAAACAACATGGAGTCTAATATATCCCTTGTTTGACTGAAATCCAAAGATGATGCTAACGTTCCAAAGGAACAAGCTGCTCAGACCAAGGGATACTTATCGGACGCTGAACCTATGAGAGAAGCAACCCCCTTTTTTTCTTTCAGTCATTTTTTACCATTTGTAAGGAATTCTCTCAAGTGTTATCTACAGCTTCGATATTCAAGAACGCTGACTGTACCCAGAACTAGAATCTGAATCCTACAAGGAGAAACCAGATACATCTTCAATCAAAAAGTACAAGAATCGAACTTGAAGAGCTCCAGAAGGATTACTAGAGCGTTGGCTCGTTTTTTTCAAACTTCTTCCATTGTTTTGTTAGCCATGATTAATAACCTCTTGTGAAATATCAGAGGCATAGGCAACATCAAATCAAGAAGGAGGGTTGGCAAGCTTGTAAAGATGTATAATATCTCGTTGATTGCTATTCTTGAACCTCTTCACCATGCTAATAAGATTCAGGAATTCTCCAACAGAATTAGTTTTAACTTTTCATTGGCAAACCAAGAGGCAGATGATAAAATATGGCTCTGTTGGAATCATGAAGTTCATGTAGTGCTTGTCGGCGCGTTTGAACAGTGTATCGCAGTCGACATCGGCTTCCTTAATTCTGATCGGGTAAGGCTTACCGTTCTTTATGCAAAGTGCTCCATTCAACGGCTTCTTTGGGAAAAACTTCCATTACTGTCTTAAGACATACAAGGTCCATGGATGGTTGCGGGTGATTTTAACGCAATTTCAGATGTGTCTGAAAAACTTGGTTGCAGACCTCCAAATCCAAATCTTTTCTCTTTTTTAAAAATAAATGCAATGATTAATGATTGTGGCATCATTCACTGCGGTTATGAGGGCAGCAAGTATACCTATACCTGGTCGAATACCCAAGAGTGGGGGCTGTGTCAAAGCCAAAATTGACTGAGTTGGTTCCATTTGCATTTCTCTCTGGATCATCTAATGCATCTCCTCCTTCTGCTGTTCAAGTCCATTTGAGCGAAACTTGCCGCCAGCTCGATCAAACCAAGGTGGAGCGATATCCAAGAAAGCATTTAGTGTTTTGGTCATAGAGGGAGAATCCAAAGGCCAGGGCAATAACGATGTATTTACTAATCTCGCTAACAACGACTGGTACTACCACTTCGACTAGGAAAGACAAGAAAAAGAAGAATGTGAATCACGTTCTTTCCAGTTCAAGTGAGGGTTCAAGCTAATGAGTTCTTTCAAGTTTCAAGAATGGCTCTCTCTCCCTCAATCCAGCATATGTTCAATGGCGTCAACTCGACACCATGGTTCTTACTTATTACATGGATCAACTCCACCATCACCGTTGAAATACTTTAACACGTCTATGATCCTACCGGTACCACTACTGCCAAGAAAACTTGGGATGCAATCCACAAGCTTTATGTCGATCAAGCTGCTGCTCGTCAAATACAGCTCAAGTTTTACCTTATAGGTAAGGAAATGGCTTGAGTAACTTTTCCACCTATATGAAACGAAAGCAACAACAATGATTAGCCTAGCAGCCATTGACATTGTAGCCGATGCTGTTGTCCCGAGCTAATGAGGAAGAGGAGTAGAACCTTGGCTAAAGATGCTGTTGTCCCGAGCTAATGAGCTAATGAGTTGTCTTCTCTTCCGAGTTAAGAGTTCTTTTCAAAGCCGGAGCAAAGGATGAAAGCTAATGAGTTCAATAAAGAATGGGTATTTGTGAGCCCAAGTCGAAAGAAGAGCTATGGCTAGCAAGTGAGAGGAGCGAAGCCACTCGATAGAAGAGGTTTAGTGTCCTCTTCAAGGCAGAATGAGCAATTCAATAAGGGATACCCAGAAGCTAGCAAGTGAGAACGATAGACCCCATTTGCATACCAAAGAAAGGAGCTTTCGGAAGAGGAAAGATAAGATTGACGAAGTGGAGCAAACAAAGCTTCTGTAAGGGCAAAGCCTAATAAGTATCTCGGAAGAGGAGTTGAACCAAGGTGTAGTAGTATCTCGTAAGAGGAGTAGAACCTCTCCTTACAGTCGAGTAGCTTCTCTCCTTGGATGAGAACATGTCTCTTTTTCTCGTATAAGAAGATTGACTCTTCTTCGATTGACTACCGAAAGTTGAGGCTAGGTCCAAGGAGAGGATCGTAAGAGGTAGGAGAGGAATTGACTCCGAGTCAAGAGTTCCGAGTTCCGAGTTATATACGATATTAGAGCATAGGCTGGATTTTGCATAGCCTTGGAGAGATTCTTAAAGCACTTGCTCACGAAGGGCCGGTGGCACCAAGGAAGAGGTTGAAAGCAAGGAAGTAGGCCTAAGATAGACTACACTGCCTACGGCTAACAAGTCAATATTGAGCTCGTCAGTGGAAATTGTAAAAAGTCTCGATTCCG